TTTGCTTGAACTGGACTTTTCCGAAAAGGTGCTTTGCACTATATGCTGGCTCCCCCGGTCAAGCTCTTGGCTAAAAAAGATTAGAAGACACTCCTCAGACTACTGAACTGAACTTTCAATAGCGTTTGCGTGAGCTATCGCTTACTCATCTTACACACGTAAACCAAGGATCGATTGATTAAATGCACTCGGCAAAACCATTTGACACTTAAGTGAGGAAAGCGAAAGGTTGGCTCGACTGGGAGAGCGAGTGGTTAGCTGGCCCGTTTCAAGAGAGTCAGATTTCAAATAGCCAGATAAGGAAGGATCTGGTACAATCAGACGATCATCCTCGTTTTGTCTTTTCCGATAGGCTTCATCAAGCGAAGGTCTTCCAATTGATTCTTTAGTTGAGTCTTAAAAGTGACTTTGACTGACGTCAACTCCAACCATCGTCAGAAGATAGGAGAGAGCTTCGATCTCTTTCCGTCATCCCAGAGCAGAGGAAATCATCTTAGAAATAGAAACCTGGGCTAGACAAAACAAAGGTACTCCGAGGGCTAGCTAATGACAGAGCAGAGTACCTCCTCGTTAAATGGAAAGCGATCCCGTCTACATACTAGGCTAAAAATGGGCACTTCAAGCAAAGTAGACTACTCATTAGAGTCTTCAATGTTAGGGGGGTGAAAGCAAGATCCGAAAGGAAAGAGCTCTGTACTCGAGGGTGAGAAACCAATGAAATAGGTTGTCCCTAAAGCAGAACTTCATTTCAATAAAGAAAAGGAGTCAAAAGATCATGTGCAAGAGCAGCTAGGAACAGTGTCCTCAGGCTTTCTTCGGAATAAGATAGATCAGAAGCAGCAACTGTCTTTGTCTGTACATCTAAAAATTCCCTTATCTTAGTTACTCCTATTTTTGGCCTGGCTTTGACGGTTCAGCGAAAATAGTTGGACTCGTATGGGTCTGCTCGACTTCTTATTCCAGTCCAGTGGGTGGGTCTACTATCCTACAGTTTATAGGGTTAAATAAGTGCCTTCAGCTTCAAGCGAAAGCATGTGATTTCATTCGTACCCACCTCCTCTCGTCTGAAATTTCCAATTCAGAGGTTAGTTTCTTATGATTCTTTTTTCAGAGGTCATCGTGTTTTTCTTTCTTCTATCGTATCTGTCAAAGAACCTGATACCTTTGCAGAAGCAGCATCCCAGAAGTGTCGGCAACCGGCCGAGGAAATCGATGCCTTACAGCATAATCTTGGACTCCATGCGCAGTCTGAGATATAAAACCACCTGACCTTTCTGAGTCGCTTACTTTAGCTTCCCCTCCCACCGCCCATGGAAAAGAATTCCTTTATTCTTCAGCCTTAAAAGAAAGCTTGTTGTTATTCCTTCCCCGAGCAAACTTTCTCTGAGCCTACAGCCCGATCCATCTTAGTTCGATTAGGAAGTCCACGCACAACGAGAGCGAAGTCATGCGAACTCAGAAGCAGCAGCAGCATTTGTTCCGTTTCCGGCTGGCCTATATTGCCTTCTCATCGCGGTATACTTGAAATCAATCTTTGCCTATCCGATGGAAAGCGAATCGAAGTTGCTTGCGCGCTTCTTTGCAGTGCTGTTCTCTACTGCATCTTATCCAGGACCCGATGCTTCGTCTTGCTGCTTCGGCGGATGCACTTTGTCTAGGAACCTATTTCTCTTATGTTGTATCAACCGATGGAACGTGGTCTCCCTGTGCTTCAGATAGGGACAGAGCTCGAAACTCCCCAGCGAATGAGGTAAAGACGGAATGAACAGTTGGTCGGGCCGGTTGAAGCGGATCCATCCTATGCCTCATCAGTCTCTGGTGCGCGTTGAGCTTTTTTCTTCCTTTCCGTCTTTAAACCCACCTCCCTATACTGCGAAATTAGTTTCATAATCAGTTGCAAAAGAACTAGAATGAACACCATCTGGAGCTATGTCTGAAAGTATATTAATGTAGGTACGCTTAGCGCTTGGTAAGTCAGGAGCAAAGGTTGTAGTATAGTAATTCCAAATCCAACTTCTGAAGCAACAAGCAACGGATTGAGCGCGCTAGCGCGAAAGCCGTATAGCGTTAGCGCATCCTGCTGGCGGTTCACTTTTCATAGGTTTCCTAATCACTGTTCTAGCAAACTAACAACTCTAGTTTATACTGAAAGGAAATGGGCTAGCCAAACCCGACAATAACAGGCGAGAATGATTACGCGATTGCTGTTCAAAGAAGACAGGATTCACACCTTCCCTCAAGTAGACAGGCAAGTCTGACGTGCTAGCTCAATGTTGTTCATTCTTTGCTAAAGAAATGGGGGTTTTCTCACCCGGGTGGAACATTAGGTTCCGGTTAGGAAATAGCTTCCTCAGCGATCTGCCTCATTGCAGGAGGAAGGAACCGGAGCAACCACTGGAAGAGGGGAATACGGGTGAGCCAGGGACAGTACCGCCGAAACAGACTCACAATCGAATTCTTCTTTAAATAAAGCGCAGTTGACAACATCCCCGACTTCTTAACCAGTCTATGCACATTCTTAGCGAAGATGTAGGCACTAATGTCCTTACTCTTATTAATATTAAGACGGAACTCTTTCATTCATTCTCGGTGCAAAACCGTCCAGCTAGGGAACTCTTCATCGAATAGAACCCTTCTTTCTGTAATTCAATTTGCATCCTCAAAGGAAGAAAGTGATCCTGGCTCAGAAAACTCTTCATCAGCCTCCCATTCAGAGGATTCGTTTCTGACTTCCACCTTTCGGATAGTTTGAAATCGTGATTCAAGCTGAGCAAAGAATCAAAACCTTCCCCAATAAAGATAGGATTCGTCGAATGTGAATTCGTGAGCAAAGCGGATCCCACAAGCAAGTTGGTCATTCCTGTCCCTCCCTGCTGATAGAAGAGAGCGGTCTGGAATTGATTCACCTATTACACGACTCGCATCAGCAGCAGGAAAAGAGAGTCAGACTGATTTAGAGAATCTGCCCCGAGGGATAAGAAACTCATTTTTGTTGTAGCTAGAAAGCGGAATTCTCAGAAGGTCAATCACCAGCAGACGTCACTCACAGCATTCGTTGGCACAGAGTTGCTAGCTTCATTCGTCATGGCAATAGTAATCAGACTAGTGGGATTAAGAATCTGGACCTAACCATTAGATTGAGACATAGGTGTACACTGATGGAAGACCAACTGAATCTGATTGGTTCGCCTAGCCCGGTTAGAGCTAGAGCATTCCACATTCTACTAGCAACTCGTAAAGAGAGGGCCGTCTTTCTTAATTTAGCAGACTGAGCACCAACTTTCTCTCATTCGGTGAAGACAATGTACACGACAGCGAGCGAGCAGCAAGCTATGGAATAAAGGATAAGCGAAGTAAAACGTAGCTGGTGTGCTGACCAAATACCAAGGCCCGCCGATCGTACTACTTTCAAGAAAAAGTAGATAAGATTTTGATCCAGGAAACAAAAGTCAAAGAGGACGTAATCTATCTTCTTAGGAATGAGAGCAAGTCACTGCACAGCTACGCCCGCAATGAGCAATGGGCAAGTTTCATAGACGCGAGCGAGAAAAGGCACGCAGAATATCGGAAAGAGGAAATGAGAGTCGTAGGAGTGCACGGAAGAGCGCGATTGGCTGATGTTGGGCGAGCGAACCCGCTTATGGTCTATCCTTGTATAGTAGCGGATAGAAAGGGATAGACAACTACTAGAACGCAATGCCTATTCATCATAAGATCGAACCAGGTTCATTCTGAGAATTGATCAGCGGACCGAGCCGGCAGAGGAGTTTATGCATGAACTTTCTAGTTGTTCCATATCGAGATCGAGCAGATTCCATTCAAGTTAGACCACCAGCATCTGAGTCAGCAGAATCTAAGCTATAAGCGGGTGGGATAGGGGCAACAAAGGCATAAGAAGCAAAGACATAGGCTGTGTGGGCACTAGTCATATTAGCGGTGGAAACGGTATGGGAAGCTAGGATGGTATGGGCTGCAGCATAAGAAGCTACGGCACCACAGTTCAGTTAGAGACAAAGGCCCCCGCACTCTCTAAAAGCAACAACAGGGAGAATTCCCGGTGCGGGATAAGCGCTAAGTCCAATCCCACGACTTTTGAAGAACCATAACTAGTGAAAGCAGCGAAGGTAGCACCACATGTAGAAGTAGAGGCAGCCCCCCCCACCCCAATCTATCTAGAGTGCCCATGATAGGAGGTACCGGAACCGGCAAAGGTGTACGGAAGAAAAGGTAATAAGACCTTCGCGAGTTTCCCGTTACCCAGAGGCAAAGCAAATCAACAAGCCAGCAACCGTTCAAAAACCCGATAAAGCCATCATCTCGCGCGGATCCATACCAATAACCACCGGCATCCTCACCAATTGTATATATTTGCGTCCAAGTCCTTTCTTTCTCTTTCTTATTCATTCATTATTGATTTATGGGGCCTAACGTGATCAATGAGATTACGTTTATAGCGCATGTTATGATTCAAGTGTTAAGTATGCCAGCGAAGGTAGCAGTGGTTGCGGTTGATCCCATTTCAGTAGTTGGAAAGCGGCCTGGTAGTAGATTCATCCTGTTCTATCATGAAGCCGTCTTATTGGAGGGCAATCGACTGAGAAACTACACCCCTTGATCTACCGCTGCTGGTGTTAGGTTGGAGATTCTTCGAATGCTCGGTCAATGAGATCAACATCTGGCTTTCGAATGTACCTTGCTACTCCTACGACCTATACTGGTTTATCCGTTGCTGGGCGTAGGCCTGTTATCTATTATCACCCGAGGCATGAGGCCACTCACGCACGCACGCATGCATCGCAGCTGTCAGCATTTGGGAAAAGGTCTCTTACTAATTCTGTTCTGTATAAGTAAGTGTACGTTGCCATTAGTTCTTAGAAGCGATGTTCTTTCATTCCCAATTGATCGATATCTGCCATTGTTCGTTTGTGATGCCCCGTTGGATTTGTTCCAAGAAATGGAGTGAAGGCATTAGCTTACTCTAGGTAGTGTGGATAAGCAAATGTTGATTTTGTGTGCACAAGCGTCTGTCCTTGTTCCGGTCTTCGCTTTATTACTTTTATGTGTTCTGGCATGTGAGTAGAAGCGCTGTGCATTCGCTTTCCACTTACTTCAACAAACCGGCAAGGGTTGAAGAGCCATAGCTAGCAGAGGCACTCATAGTGCTAGTTCTCCAGCTCCAGTTTACCAGTTGAAGCGCTTGATTCCCATTTGATGATGTGATTCATAACCCGTTGACCCACCCGTGCGTGAACCAGCTAAGGTATGAAAGGCAAAGGTTCCAGGACGTGGGAGGAGCACCAGTTTCAACAGCATCGTAGCGCTTGATATGGCGTCTTGCTACTTGCCCGCATCAGAGCAAGCAGAGGTGGAGACAGCAGAGTCAAAGGTAACATATAGCGTTCCCGCTGGATCGACTGCTTTGCTTGGTATGTATTTACTAGCCCGGGTATCGATATGTTACTGAAGCTGGTGGAACTACGTGAAGGAAAGCTGCCTTTGTCTCTATCTATGATGCTATAGATCATCTTGATATAGCGGAGAAATAGGTGCTGCTGCCTCTGCTCCTTCTACCCATGCTTCTCCTGCTTGGGTCTCGCTCACGGATCTCAACCACGAGACTCAGAATCACGCTCACGAGGCTATCTCGATCCCTAACAGAGAGAAAGAAGGTACACTAGGTGAGGTGGCTAGCTTTGTCCGACTGGGCGGCTGTCGGCAATGTTGACCTTTTTTTAGGTCGCTTTATCCCATTAATGATCATCCGTCTCTGGGTCTCGATCTTACCTAGGAGTTGAGGGTGAAACTGTATAAGCATAAGCTACTGGGTAAACTGGCATGGGATATGAACTCAAACTCATAAGGGCCTTAACTACTTATGCTGGGTAGAAACCAGGGACTGTAAAGGATGCTTCAACGCAAGGTACTGGTGCTCTTTGGTATGCTGCTATAGGCTCTAGTTAGGACCGAGATATGAACCAACATAAACGACTGGGCTGGAGGCTATGTGTATGCCTTTGCTACCTCTACTGATGCGGGTGATGCTTATGCACTAATTGGAACTGGAACGGCGGAAACCACCTATACCTCTGATGCCTAGGATGGTAGATCTAAAGCATATGGTACCTCAACCTCTGCCGATGCCGATGGGTCAACTTCAATGGATTCTGATCTGATGCTGGTATCAAGCTCAATCTGGATAGCGATTCATTTACATTACATAAATAGTCTCCTTAATCACCTGTCAGAGTGCCAAAGGTCCATACGAAGGCTTACCAGTCGTGTGCTTTCTAATGGCACCCCTTAAGGCTTCTAGTACTAAAGCGTATAACCCCTATCACTTAAAGCACCTATAAAGAGAGGGTACCTTCCTTAAACTCGACTTAAAGAACCAACGGACTCAGAAGGCTAACTCTTAAGCTCAGTCTTTCAAAGGAAAGGCGCTCTCCTTCGGACCCTTCTTCCCTTCCTTCCTGTGCTGTTCTGACGAGTCCTCGGCAAGAACTTATGGAGATGGAGCCCGCGGTTTAAGAATTCCTAAAGAAAGACCCCTTGTGCCATCCAGCTCTCCCAACTACAAAGAGAAGCCTGCACTGTGATAATGCTAGCGCTACTAGGCAAGAAGAGCTAACAGCTAATACATTCTTATCTCTCCTAGTGATCTACGACAACCCCCAGAGCAGGAATGAAAACCTTGCTTGGAGGATCGGATCCACCAAAGCCCATTCGCCTAGCAAGAGGAAGAGCAAGACCGGAGAGAGAGAATTAGTTAGAATCTATCCTAGCGTGCTCTAAACCTACAGTCAACTAGCTACTTGCCTCAGTTGTCTCCTGAAAGAAGCGTGCCCCATACCTACTACCAAAGGAATTCTTAAACGTCCCTCCATTCCAGACGAGAGAGCTCAAGTCTGATTAGCCTGATCCACCATCTCGAAATGGAGACTATGAGAAAGCAACCCACCTTATCCAGCTAGCAAGGGAAGAGAGGCTCGTTCCATGTTAGCAGCTCGTCTTTTTTCTATTGGGACCGTCCACAGGGAGCCGGCGGGCTCTAGCGTAGGAGAGGATCGACAGGCCCAATACAAGGAGTAAGAGTTTTGGGTGGAGCTTTCTAGTGGAACTTGGCTAAGGGAGTGACTTATGGGCGTAACAAGACCCCACTCAATCCAAGTCATTCCGACCCCATAAGAGCAAGGGTGGATGTTCAAGGCTAGCAAAAAGCTAGCTATTGTAATCCTTTCTATCTCTTATACTTTAACCTTTCCAGATCTCAAAGGAATTCTTATCGCTTAGCGCTTGTGCTAAGGAAATGAAAACAAACAAGTTTTGACTACCAGGGACATCCATCTCAAGAAATAGAGAAATTATTCTTTCTATCATGGTTGGTGTAATATAAACATGCATTGAGACCAAGCTTCACACGAGCGAAGCTTCACAAGAAGGGAATGGGATTCGAACCGGACCAATAAAGTCTTGTAGCTGTGAGTAAAGCATTACAATAATTGGCTCGACCCTGATCGAGTTGCATTTCTCGATCACTAGATAAATGATATATCAAAGGCCTGACGACCGCAGGCTTTTCAAAACCAATACTTCAAGAGATATCGGCTAAACGAAAAGGGGATTTGTGCTTTCCTATTAAATTAAAGTAGGGGTTGGACCAATAAGATACGTCACAAGTGGCCTGTGTGCCTTCCTCCAATTCCCTAGGTGCCGGTTGCTCCTCTATAAGAGTCTCATCATCGGAGGACTCTTTGTCTGAGCAGTTATCTGCTTCTGACCCTTCTTCGGCATATGCTGTTTCTTGTTTAAACGGGGCTAGCATAACTTCCCAGTCTGGGGCAAGGTTTTGCTCGAAGAGAGCCATGACCGGATCTGATACTGAGGAGGTGTCACTATCTTCGTTCTCCGTTGTTTCGACCACAGGTATATCTGACGATCCGGATATAGGTAGGTGTTTCGACCTGGTAGGTGGGTATCCTAGCAGGGAAACTGCATGGTGAACTGTCCCCGTCATCGTCCGAACCGGACGTGTACGAATGGATCGAGACCACGCATGTTTCAGCAACCCAAGTCGTTCGGTCTTTCTTGAGGTAGCTTCTGACCTGTTTTGTCTGCATATCTCGAATGTACTCGGGGTAGCCGAGACCACGTGTGTCCGTGCGGTTTCCGCCCAGCCCTTGGCACTTAGAAATATCCCATACATCATCGTACTGTTGCATTCGGTTCTTCGACCACTCCACCCCTATTCCATTCTTTGTGAAGAGGGGGCTGCCAGGAGGCAGGCCGTATGGGAGGGCTTGTAGAGGCACTTCTTGATCGGACTTGTCGCTGATAGGACGGTTCCATTCGTACTCAACGACGAATAAGTCCTTGTTGAGGAAGCCTTCGGACCTGTATCCGGGTAACATCTTTTTACGAGATTGCCTCCTGGTAGGATACAGTAATAAGACTGTAAGCGCATCTGAGCGCCTTTTTCCCGCGACAATATATGGACACTAAGGTTAGTGCCAGAGGGCGAAGCGGGACATGTTCGACCTCATGTCGAACCAGCGTCAGGTCGAACGAGCCCCCTAGTTCTTGTTTGAAGACCGGAACATTAGCAACATGGATTAGGATGACTCTTCGGAATACTAAGCCCCGTAGGAATACTAGCAAATCCAATGTGACATGTATTAGAGGGCAAGGGCTATCTTTACTCTTTAGCCTGAGAGGGGGAAGTCCCAGTTGATTGATCCCTTGGGTCAGCCCGACCGTCTTGTGTGAAGAGTCCTTGCAGTGGAAGTGCTGCTTCTCATTTGGTACCTTGCCTTGAACAAGCCAATCAACCGGGAGTGAACCGGGCACAGGAAATTCTTTCAAGGGAAGCTCACCCGTCTTGTTCTCATCTTAAGGGAAAGTTCCAGTGCTTATTTCGTAATAAAAAATGACCTCTTAGGCAAGGAGTGAGACTCAGTCTAGTGTAAGCCGAGGAAAGGAGCCTTTCTTTTATTTAGGAAGCTAAGCCAGGAAGTTCTCGCTGACTGACCGGTGCGCTAAGTCCTCAGTGTCAAAAGAGAAAGGGAGTGAGACCCTGACAAAGGAGTCAGACTTCAGGCAACTCAGGCAAGGAGCTTTAGTATAGTTACCAGCTCGACTTTCTTATTTTTAGTCGCTCCTCCTGCTAGGCCTGGACTGCTGCTGGTATTTCCGGTCTGATAAGGGCACTTTTACCGCTGATATAGAGCTAAACGTAAAGCCGAGTAGCTAGTAGAGTTGTAGCTGGGCAGAGTATTTATTGGATCTCCTGCTGCTAGGGCTGCTGCAAAGAGAAAGTCTTTGTAAGGAAGTACCGCCTTCTAGGGTTACGAACAGACTCACTCTCAGAAGAAAGAATGGATGCTTTCTCCAGCACCGAAGGAGCTCAAACAACCAAGCAAGATTCGAATAGGAACTGCGCGCACTCACGCTTACTAGTTCATTGGGTAGTCTTGCTTGGAATAAAAAAGAGTAGGATTCGCACCTATAGCGTCTAATGGGTGCTCTTCCTCTCCCTATCCGATCCTCCTCGTACTCACTCTCAACAGCCTACTACTTCGGGAACAACCTACTTCGGAAACAGCGCTAGAACGAAGGAAGATTGCTGCGCTTGAATGACACATTTCATTTCCTAGCTTTCGGGAAATGGCTCGCAGCTTCCCAGCCCAACAAGAAAGGGCCTCAACCTATAGATAGGCTAAGGCACCTTATCTTATTAGTAAAGAAAGCCGGAAAGGGAAAGTAAGAATTGATAAATAACACATAAATCGGTACCTATCTCTATGAATATGACGCTAGCTATATGCTTTACACATGCAAGTCAAAGGTTGATGAGGAAGCCATGAGATGCTTTACACCCGGAACCACTGCTACGTCCCTCTCGCTATCGTTCTCTACTCTATTCCTTAGAACGCCATTCAATTACATAGATAAGTAAGCAGACGATCTGCCTTTCTTAATATTAAGCTGCTTGCTGTTCTGCTAG